TATTTACTTAATCGGTGGATAGGAGGATACTCTGGATCGGAATCGGGGGGAGTACTTCTTCATCATTTCTACCAACTTAAAGTTCCAATTAGAATTCCTTTTATGTACAGAAAAATCCTGTTGAATAACTTACATAATCTCTATTACGAATCCTTTGTGTACCTTGGTGTTCCTAACTATCCACTTCTTTTTCGAATCCGCCGTTAGGGTAATACATGTATGGTAATAGATAGTAAAAAACCCATATAGTTGATCTTTTGCACCCGCTTCAAGCCATGATCACTAATTAACCAATCTTGGGGTAAACAGCTTCTAATGTTTATGTTTACTTTCACTTCACTCTTGTACATAGAAAATGAGATTCAATCTTTTTACTGCAAATTTAGAAGCTGTTTCTTTCACTCATATAACTATCTGGTTTAGTTCATCAACCCGAATGATGAATCAAAAAGAAAAATATATATTCAACTCAGCAAAGGCCCTTTCTAGAAAGAAAAGAAGTAGGGTCAATTTTATGTCTCAACGAATCACACGTAGAGATATTGATAACACACATAGAGTTAATGGGATTTCATAACTAATTGATTGAGCAGCAGCTCGTAAACCGCCTAAAAAGGAATATTTATTATTTGATCCATATCCTGACATAAGAAGTCCAATGGGAGCAATACTTGAAATTGCAATCCATAAAAAAACACCGATACTGAGATCAGCTAGAACAAGATGATAGCCAAAAGGAATTACTAAATAACTTAGTAGAATCGATATGACTGCGATGGATGGTCCGATACTGAATAAACGAATATCTCCTCGAGATGGCAGAAGATTCTCTTTGAAAAGTAATTTTGTACCATCTGCTAAAGCTTGAAGAATTCCAAAAGGACCGGCGTATTCAGGCCCAATACGTTGTTGTATCCCTGCAGATATTTCTCTTTCTAACCAAACAATTACTAGTACGCCTATTGTGATTCCTAATACAAGACTGAAAATAGGAACAAGCATCCATATGATCCCATCGACTTCTTTTAAGGATTCCAATCTCGAAAAAGAATTGATAGCTTGTGCTTCTGTTGTATCAATTATCATTTTAACGATCAACTTCTCCCATAATGATATCTATGCTACCTAATATCGTCATAATATCGGCCAATTTCATTCTTTTAACCAGCTGAGGAAGAATTTGCAAATTGATAAAACCCGGTGGTCGGATTTTCCATCTCCAAGGAAAAACACTCTTATCTCCTATCAGAAAAATTCCCAATTCTCCTTTTGGGGCTTCAACTCTCACATAAAGTTCTTGCTTCGACAATTCAAAAGTCGGAGAAGGTTTTTTACTAATAAATCGATAGTCAAAATCATTCCATTTCGGATCTCTTGGTGTATCAAAGCGGCGGATTTCTAAATTCTCATAGGGCCCCCCCGGAATTCCTTCTAGAGCCTGTTGAATCATTTTTATGGATTCTGCCATTTCATTGATTCGTACTAAATAACGAGCTAATGAATCCCCCTCTTTTTGCCATTGGACTTCCCAATCGAACTCGTCGTAACACTCATACTGATCAACTTTACGAAGATCCCATTGTATTCCGGAAGCTCGTAGCATTGGTCCCGATAAACCCCAATTTATTGCCTCCTTTCCGCCAATAATGCCTACTCCTTCAACTCGTTTTAAAAAAATAGGATTGCGTGTAATAAGATTTTGATATTCAGCAACCTCTGTTAAAAAATAATCGCAAAAATCCAAACATTTATCTATCCATCCATGAGGTAAATCAGCAGCTACCCCTCCGATACGAAAAAAATTATGCATCATTCGCATACCGGTGGCAGCTTCGAATAGGTCATATATCAATTCTCTTTCTCGAAAAATATAGAAGAAAGGGGTCTGTGCCCCAATATCTGCCATAAAAGGGCCAAGCCATAACAAATGCGAAGCTATACGACTTAACTCCAGCATAATGACTCTGATATAGCTGGCCCTTTTAGGTACTTGAATATTGCCTAACTGCTCCGGTGCATTTACAGTTATTGCTTCTGTGAACATAGTAGCTAAATAATCCCAACGTGTTACATAAGGCAAATATTGTATAATTGTTCGGTTTTCCGCAATTTTTTCCATACCTCTATGTAAATAACCCAATACTGGTTCACAGTCAATAACATCTTCTCCATCTAGAGTAACAATGAGTCGAAGAACACCATGCATTGATGGGTGTTGAGGACCCATATTGACTATCATGAGGTCTTTTCTTGTAACTGGCGTAGTCATAGGTTTTTTCCCGATTCATTCTTCCATGAATTGCTGAAAGTGAAAAGAAGTTCATTACAATTGAAGCGAATAATTTAAACCAACTCTTCAAATTAATCAGCTTTTGTTTCTCGAATATTCAACTGACCAATTAATTCTTTATAACGTATTCTGTTTTTGTTTGACAAATAAGCCAGCAGCCGTTGACGTTTTCCCAGAATTTTTAGCAGGCCTCTCTGAGACGAATAGTCCTTTTTGTGCAATTTCAAATGTAAAGTAAGTTTCCGTATCTTATTGGTGAAATTAACTACTTGAAATTCAGTGGACCCTCTGTTTTCTTTGTTTTCCTCTTGCAAAATAATTGAAACGAATGCATCTTTTAGCATAAAAGAATTTCCCCCTTCCCCTTTTACAGAACAGATATGAATTTGATTGATCAGTAATAATAATACCGGCTATTTTAATGTAGTATACACAAGAATTTGAATTTCTTTATGGATTGCTTATTTTATCAATTAATATGAATCAATCCAATTTTGAATTTGATTCGGATAGGGATATAAAAAGAGGGTTTTTACACTCACAAAAGTGAATAACTGAAACCTAAAATTACGAAGATTTCCTTGATGCATTTGTAGATCTAATTGATACGTCATTGACTTAGTATCGTAGCAGTTTATATGAAACTGGGATGTAAGACAAGGCATATGTTACGCCGTTTTGTTTCCTTTCATAATACCCTATAATTCGAATTATAGGGTATTGTTCGAGTAAGTCTTGAATGAGCCCTTTGAAAGCTTGATACAAGGGAATATAGAGAAAGAATGTACCGTCAACGAATTTTGAATTGTGGATACATATATATCCTTAACATGCTGAAACGACTCCCATTATTGGTATCAAACCAATAACGATTCATACAAGCTAAATCTTCTAATCGATAATTAGGCCAAAGAAAGAACTTTAATTTCATTAATTTTTTTTGATTTCTACCAAGATGTTTACTTTTATTCAAAAATAAACCCCAGTTTCTTATCTTAGGCTCGGTGCAAAGTATTGGATTTTTATCCACACCATTCTTATTCTTTAAATTGAAAGAAATTAGAATTCTCAACTCTCTACGACGTCTAGATGATAAAATAGTTTCGGGAACAAGAAAATCATAATGATTTTTCTTTCTATTTCCTGTTCGTCTTTGATGGCTAAGATATCTTTGGTTTCGGTATTTTTGATTAATTTCTTGCTTACTTTGATCAACCAACGAAATGCATATGGTCTGATACATAATAATTTGGCTATAAGTTCCTAGATACAGACGATTCGATTCGAGAATCACTACCTCAAGTTTCTCCAGTTCATCCATCTCTAGTGTATTTTCATAGTGAATGAGATGTTGATTTATACTCAATAGGTTATTGTTCAGATAGGTTATCACCAACTTGTTCACTTTTTTGTAATTTAGATTCCACTCTAGCTGGGCTGAAAATTGTCGCATTAGTCCGGGGATTGTTTCCCCCACAAAATAATTGTACCATTTCAATTGAAAAAGCCAATACTGAACTAAATCGGGGGTTCTTATTCTTCCTCTAAACGCTTCGCCACCTATTTTCATGTACAAGTCCTCAGAAGGTGTTTCTATAATTTCTGTTCCTGTCCTTGATACAAGAAGTCTTTTTTCAATGGGTATAAAATCCCAATTTTTTTGAGCTTGAATCTCTTTATTAGTTTCACTAAAACTAACAGGGAAAGACAAATTTCCAAGAAAAAGTGGACTTGGTATAATCCACGGTTTCACTTTATATGCAGTATAAAGTAGCACATGTTCTGGGAAGAACCAAGGTTCGCAGTCCCAATTTGTTACGGGGTTACTTAGTCTTTCTTTATCTATTTTTATCCAATCAAAAAATATTTCTTTGGAATTGGGTGGATTGATCTCTGGATTTTGACGAATTTGAATATAATGAAAAGCTTTATTATCATTATCAATATCAAATTGGCTTAGAGCAAAATTTTTCATTTTCCAATCAAAATATTTTCGATCTGGCTTTTTGTCACTATCAATAAAATTAGCCCTTCTTAGAAAATTATTGAGATCAATATCCTCATTAACATTAAATAATTTGTGTATAGTGTAATTATAAGAAAGATTTTTCTTCTTATTTACTTGTAATGTTGATCCATAAATAGATGAGTCTTTCTTAGTTTCATAATTAATAGATTTATATGATAAAAGACCATATCTATAGTATTTTTGAAAATTCTCTTGTTGATTTGGTACTGAATATACTTTACACAAATTAGGATTTGTGTAATGAAATAATAGGTCTTTTTCATTTCCATCCGAACTCCATTTTTGAAAATCTTTATTTTCAGCCGTACAACGTTGATTCACTCTATTTCGCCATTTTTGTGGTATTAATCTAGACCATCTAATCGGAGATAAGTTGTATTGAGGATGGCCTCTTAACCAGTTTTTCCATTGATCATAACTTCGAGGTTTCTTATGCCTTAATTCGGAATGAAATATTCCTTGTATTTCAAAAGAATCTTTTATTGCAGTCTTAAGAAAAAAAGATGTTCCATGATATTGAAGAGCAGATCTTAACTTAGACAAGTTAATAGCTTGGGGTTGTGATAATTTAAAAAATACATATCTTTGCGACAAGGAAAATAAGTCAGAAAAGATATGTGAATTCTTCTTACTAGTTCTAATAGTATAATTAGAACGTGCCTTTTTGATAGTCGAAACCGAAAAAAAGTTCATTTTTTTTTGATTTCTTTCATTATTAGAAATGTATTTCTCAATAACTTTTTCTGGTAAAGGTTGTGTATTGATTCTGGCAATATTAATGATACGTAGAAAGATATCTATGTATATTTTTTCAATAAAAATTTTGAGAAAATAATATAATTTTAAATAATGGAATTGACTGATTAATCGAGCGTTTCTTCGTTTTAATATTTGCCAAATCCTTTTTAGTGGTTGTGATTCTACATTAGAATTTGTACTACTATTTATTCCGGAAGTTTCTTTTTTTTTATCTTTTGTAAGTTTTTGTATTTTATTTTTGATTGTGCTTGTTCTATCAGTTAGATTCTTCATTTCTTGTTCAGTTAGATTCTTCATTTTTTGTTCTGTCTGTAAAGAATTTGCCCGATCTATAGATCGAATTTGAGTAAACGATTCTTCAATTATCTGATTGTTGATTATAGAATCTTTTTTAGTTTCACTTGATTCATCTATTTTTTTCGATCTAACTAATGGAATTTGATTTCTCTTTGAGAATTCTGATATTACTTTTTTGAAAACTCCTAGAACTTTAAAATCTTTAAAAGCCTTCTTTTTTTTTATTTGTTTTCCTAGTTTCTTAAAAATGGGTTTAAAAAAGGAAGTCATTAAAGAAGATCTTTTTCGGGGAGAACCGAAAGGATATTCAGTTTCCATTCCCAAAATGGTTAAAAAACCAAAATCATCTTCCACTTCCTTTTGTACATTTCGTTTTTTTTTCTTTTTGATTCGATTTCTGCGAGTAGCTTTTAGCTTAGATCTGTGCCAAGGTTTCAAGCGGAAAGGATATAGGATTTTTATGTCAAAACCTTCTTCCATGAAATGGGTCAAAACCTCTTGATCGTTTAGTCCAACACCAAGATGGGTGCATGGAAAATTCCTTTCTCTATTCAATTCCTGAAAATCCTGAGCCCACTCAGGAGCTTGCAAAAATAATAAACGGCCAATATTTTTAGCTATTATGAGTAAAGGGAGACTTATATTTTTTCTAAGAAACGATTGCATTAGTAATAAGGAACTTCGTATTCCCGGTCCATATGGCAGGTTTTCCCATACGCTCTCCATTTGTATCCGCATTAGTTCTTCCCTTTTTTTTTCCTGGGATGCGATCTTCGCTTTTTCCTCTCTTGTTTTTGTCTGTTTTTTTGTAGAATTTAAAATTTTGGATTTTGTTCTTTTACCCATCCAATTTATAAAAATAAATTTTATTGGATGAGTAAAAAAATAACCGAGAACACTTTTGATTTTGCCCCAAAAAAGGGGGGACTGCGGTTTTGGGTGAAGCAGTTTCAAAATAATAACTTTCCGCCTTTGAGCCCGTGTAGAACTCATGATTAGGTCTCGCTCAAAATCCGGCTCATTCATGATATCTATGTAAATCGCGTAGTCTTGGCGCGCATAGGGATCAGCCAAATTTTTCGGCTCTTTAGATAGCACTATTTCTTTCAGTACTCTTGAGCAAAGATGGGGTTCTTTCTCCACTGCCCCGCTATATGGGTAGTCGAGAAATTCTGCTTCCATTTCGCTGATTAATTGGGATGACCATCGAGGGACTTTTTTACAGATTTCTTTGATTCCAACCTTTTTACCGATTTCTTTGATTCCAATAGATTTTTTTTTTATTTTTTTATCATGTTTTTCTTCTGAAAATAAAGAAGGGACCTTCAAATTGAGACTCAATCCTGTTTTTCTAGCAAATTTACGGATGAAAGTTAAAAAAATATTAATTTCTGTTGAAATTTTTTTTTTAGAAAATGTATCTATTTTCTGTTCAAATTCTTTCTGTTTAAAGTCTTGGTAATCAGTGTAATCAGTACCAGAAAGAAGGATACCATGAATCTTATTTATTTTAACTGTCTTTCTAAAATTTGTTTTATTTCTGATTGAAGGTGAAAACCACTGTTGGGGTGTTCCACGATATGGTCCGTTCAAAAAAGGATCATACTCTTGAGACAAGTATAATTTTTGATTAGGCCGGTCTTTTTTTTGAGTTTTATCATTATCCTTAACCAATCTAGTTCTTTTTTCAAGTATATCCCGAGAAAGAAATCCCATGTCTAGAGCCTTAATTCTATTAAGTAATTCGTTTTTTATCTTGTTCTTTTTTTTGGTCTTTGTATAAACCCAATGATTATACAGTTCATCATAGGATGGTTTTTCGATCGGGAATTCGTCTATTCTTCTTTGTATCATTTCCAAAAAGGTTGACAAACTGGGCGGATATGTAAAAGAGATTCTTTGTTTTCCATCACTTCGGCATGTATCAAAAAAATATTGTGACGTTTCGCTTTTTACAGCCCCTTTAAAATCCCTGTCATTGTTTTTTATGTATCGTAATGGTCGATTCCAATCTTTATAATCAAAAAGAAGGATCACAGGAAGTTTTTCAACAAATTCAAACCAGAAGAGTTCCTGTTTATGTTTAGTCCCCTTCGTTTCGAAAGCCCTCTCTATTTTTACATCT